AATTCGGCACACTCCAAGATGTTCTATTTTTACATAAAAATGTATTCGCTCAAGAAGGACTCCAGAAGATATTAATCGTAAAAAAGAGGATTGTTTACAAGGAAACACTAATAGAAATTCGTATTCATATATATATAAATTATATAAGAACCAAAATAGTCTTTTATTTTCTTTTGAAAATACGTAAATAGATTTTTTCGGAATAATGAGACTATTCCAATTATAATATTCGTGGAGAAAGAACTGCAATAAATGTAAAGAGAGAACATCCTGGATCCAGGATTGAAGCATTTGGACCAAGATTTCCATATGGACGGGATAGGGTATTAGTATATCGGACAGATAATTTAAATGCAATAATTTATCCTCTAAAAAAGGAAATATTGAATGACTAGATTGTAAATTGTGAGATTTTGGTATTTCTTTTTCTTCAAGGGAAGATATTAACTGCAGCGAAAATGGAATTTCTACAATGACTGCAAAACCTTCAGATAGAATCTGAGAAAAAAAATTAAAATAAAAATAATTGTTATGCCCGACAAATATATTTTGGTAAATATCATTAACCGAATAAATCAAATAATTTTTTTGATACATTCGAATAATTAAACGTTTCACAAGTACTGAACTAAATTTATTGTCATAACCCAAGGAGTTTTGGGGTTCATAAAAAATTGAACTATTTAACCCATGATCATAAGTAAATACGTAAATATATTCTTGAAAGAGAAGTGGATATAGAAACTGTTGTTGCCGAGATCTATCTTCTTCTAAATATCCTTGTAATTCTTCCATTTATATTTCCCCACGTGAAGCAGAGGTAGAAAGAACTTCTTGAGTTATAAAATAACTAATACATAGTGCAATATGGTCAAAACAGAGTATTATGTATATTATGTATTAAATATAATAAAGAAGATTATGTATATATACAATAATAATAATAAACCTGTAAAGGAAAGAGGAAATCCAATCAATAGGTTTTTTTACTCCCCTTTTTCTAGAAAAAAATGGTTTATCTTCGTTATAATTACAAGAGGATAATGACCCTTTATTTTTGCAACCTGATTGCTCTTTTGATTTTGGAATTAATTATCTTTATCAGTATACTGTTTCTTTTACACATTCGTCTCTAACCCATAATAATAAATATTTAGGATTCATAAAAAAAAGAATCAATGGTCTCCTCACGGGAGACCCCATCCTTTCCCGTACCAGGCACTAATCCATTTTTAACGTTTAACTAGATCGGGTAATCATTTAATTCAAATTAAGAACATAAGCTCGTTGCTTTTTGGTTTATCAGAATTGGAATTGGAGCCATGAAGCTCTATCCATTTATTCACTAGACCAAACTATAAATTTGAATTTGTTTTGTCCACTTCCCTACCAAAAAAATTGTAAGAATTGAGTAAGGAGAAATTCTTAATTTCACTTTCATTTTAATTTGAAATTTTTTCAATATCAATAAAAATAAAATAATAGATTTATTATTTTATTTTTTTATTATATTACGTATTACGACATGCTGCTTTTTCCATTCATTACCTTTGAGGATCAGTCGTGGTCTTATAGACTCTACCAAAAGTCTGGACGAATTTATTGCTTCATCAAAATGTGTAAAAGATCATAGTCGCACTTAAAAGCCGAGTACTCTACCGTTGAGTTAGCAACCCAACCCTTCAAAATAAAAGTCGGATATGTAGATACGATCGAAATAAAAAACCAATTGAATTAGACTGTGCGACCCCATCAAAACATTGAACTAAGAACAAATCTTTCTTGTTGATTTATTGATCAATTAGAAAAAAAATGTATAGATCATAGTAAAAAGCACCAAATTCCTAATAGAAATGCCTAATAGAAATGCCAAAATTCCGACGGACCAATCGTTTATTTATACATTTTTTTATTTAACCCGACTTAAGGAAAAAAAAACATCTTCTATGACAGTAAACCCGGCAATAAAAACCCGTCATTTGACTGAAGTGAATTGAAAACCAAATCCAATAATACAATATAGGATAGGGTCGGGATAAGGAGATTTCTTTATCTACGATCAATTATATTTGTTCAATATAACATTGTCAATATAAATATGACTAGAATGGTGATAAAACGAATAAAAAACTGAAGTAAATCAAATAAAGATTTTTGTTGGATTGGCACAAACAAAAAAAATATAAATAAATCAGAAATTTTTATAAAATAAGGAAGAGATAAAGACAGACAGGTTTATTCAATCAATAAAGGATAAACAAGATTAATTCCTTGTTTGTTGCTGGATTCCTATAACAGGAAAAGGACAAATTATAGATAATAAATTGTAGGTAAATGTAAATAATTACACTATATATATTTATTCCTCCCCCCCTTTTTTCTTTATTTTGGTCTTTTTTCTTTTAATTAACTTTTCATTTTAACTAATTAACTTTAACTAACAACTAACTCGAAATTTTTTCTTTAAATTTAAATAAATCTGCTTTCCTAAAAATGTCAGAAACAGTTCCTGTTGGTCGAGCACCTTTTTCAAGGAAATATAGAATAGCAGGAACGTTTGAATAAGTTTGATTATTTATCGGATCATAAAAACCCACTTTTCGAAGATCTCTCCCTTCTCGTCGGGATCGAACATCAATTGCAACGATTCGATAGATGGCTCATTGGGATAGATGCACATAAACAATCTCCCCCAGAAACGTATAAGAGGTTTTATCCTCATACGGCTCGAACTCGAGAAAAAAAAATTTCATTCGTACTCATAACTCAAGTTGGGTAATTCTGACATAGTCCCAGGGGAATCCTTAAACATTTATTGAGCCGTCTCTAACCTCTTTTGTTTGTCTCATCCCGAGTCAATTATTCTGATCCCTTTCTTGAGACAATTGAAAATAGTGTTTCCTTGTTCCGGAATCCTTTATCTTTCCTTTGTAAAATCATTGGATTTAGACATTACTTCAGTGATCCTTACTCCTTTTTCAAAAGGGCAGCAACATACCTTTTGTTTTTTGTTATTTTCTTCTATATAAATGGAATACCCATAGAAATAGAATACGAAGAATTGATTTCCTAGGATACACCTTTCTTTTTATAGAAAAAACTTTTTTTTTTTAACTTGTTTCAAGTTTAAACCTTTCGATTTTTTTTATATTGATATTGAGGATATATTTACAAAGTTGGTCGAACTTATTGATTGATTAGCACTAACCCTAGATTCTTCCCCTTGATACTTGATAAATAAATCAATCTTTTCTACTCGAGCTCCATCACGTACTATCAATCTAAGACAAATTAGATTCCTAATGGAACAGAACAAATTATGTCGAGACAAGAGCATCTTCATTTTTATGTAAAATGGTGGATGTAAAAATCCACAGCCGATCATGTCCTTCAAGTCGCACGTTGCTTTCTACCACATCGTTTCAAACGAAGTTTTACCATAACATTCCTCTAATATAAAAAAAAATAAAATTCAATTGAATTTCAAACCACGATGAAATATATTTAACCTTAAATATATTTCATTTAATATGTGTAATCATGAATAGTCATTGGCTCAACAAGCAGTATATAATAGTCCATACTTTATACCTATGGATAGTTTCTAGCTATGGATAAAAAAGTATTCTATATACTTTTTGCGAATCTGGGATAAGGGTAAAGTTCAGTAAGGATAAAATTTATTTACCTCGATATTCTATCATATGAATAAAACATATTTATAAAAAAAAAAACGTTTGCTAAAGACTCATTTACATCCCCAACAGATTGTTCAGGATAGTCAATCACGAAGGATACATATTTATATAATATAACAAACAAAAAAAACTATAAAACTAAAATTTATTCATTTTAATTTAATATGTTTAGTTTAAAAAAATGGAGCAAAATCCATTATTAATCAAATAAACTCGTCCAACGACCCCAAAACAAAAGGTCGTAAATTTCTAGAAACTATTGATTTATCATACTTTTTCAAGTACCAACCAAGAGTTCATAAAAAAAAATGTTAAATATTATTAATATTAAATAAAAAAAATATTATTAAACATATTACAATTATTTACAATTATATATTATATAATTACAATAATTACAATTATATTATATATATGAGTATAGGACTTTACCTTGTTTATTTTATATGATATGATCATATGGATTTTTTATGGTTATATGGTATATGGATTTTTTTGTATTTTGTTTTACTTTTTATTTCAGGTTCGACAATTTTTCCATCAATTTCATAAAAAAGTTCAAGTACAAGTATATGAAATATACTAATTTCCCCCAATCCTTACTTTACATTACATGGATTTACAAACATATATTTGCAAAAATTTTTATTTGAGGAATCTAAGATATAAGATAGAAAGAAATGGAATTCCGACAATTCTCCTATTTTGTTACCATACCATAACTTTAGAGGTTTTCTAAGACTGATGATGAAACTGATGAAATTAGTAACAAAAACTCGCTACTTTTTAGTATCATCTCCACATAGAAAAATTGGGATACCGATTTTTTACTTTAGGCGTTGTATGGAAGGGAAGAGGGATGCCTTTGTTTCACGCTGCAATTCAGAATGCATTATGTGATAATTCACATTTTATGAATATGTTATATTCAATTTAGTTAAATGGGTAACTAACTTAAAAATGAATATAACATAGTACGAGCATATTCTGAATGTGAATGATAAACCAAAAAATAATTTTAATTAAAAATGAAAAAAATACATTCTAAGAATTCAGAACAACTTTTTGTTCTCTTAAAGATTTTTTGTTTTATGTGGGATTTTTATGTGGGATACAGTGTGATCCTATCTTCTGTTTCTGATAGATAGGATCTGGGACGGAAGGATTCGAACCTCCGAGTAACGGGACCAAAACCCGCTGCCTTACCGCTTGGCCACGCCCCATTTTTATCTTTTGGCACTAGTAAAGACTACTAGTCTTATTAGTTATTGGTCAACCCCCCCCCCAAAAAAAAAATACCCAAAAAAAGTACATTACATAATACATAATAAATACATATGAAATACATATGTAGCATATTTTTGTTGCTAGGATTTAAGACATATAAATTATATATATAATGTAAAAAATTCATTGATCATTACGTAGAATTCAATTAAGATAATGTATGAAAGTAGAATTCCTTTCTTTTTAATTTTTCCCTTATAAAAATAATTCAATCAAAATAAAATTATCTAATACACAAGAACGAAATATTTGTTATGCTTAATATCTTTAGCTTAATCTGTATCTGTCTTAATTCTGTCCTTTATTCGAACAGTTTTTTCTTTGCCAAATTGCCCGAAGCTTATGCGGTTTTCAATCCAATCGTAGATGTTATGCCTGTTATACCTCTTTTCTTTTTTCTATTAGCCTTTGTTTGGCAAGCTGCTGTAAGTTTTCGATAAAATTTTTAATACTTTGCCAAATAGACTTATTTTGCCAAATCCAAATCGATTCATGATTTATTCGATAATAAAATTCGAAAAATGAATAAGATCAACTAAGTATTACATTATTATTATAAACCCTCGATTCAAAAATTTCAATTATTGTATATTAATATTAAATAACCGCAAAGATGAATTTGGATCAGCTTATTTACTCGTTCTCACCTTTCAGTGAGCAAAGAGTTTACTAGGTCTAGGTCCCGTACAATACCTAATTGTCGATATGACAAGAAGTTTTTTGTAAGTTGTAAGTAAGAAAGAAAAATCTTATTACATACAATACAAAGAAATTTGTAAAAATGACTTTCTTTTCCAAAATTGAATTTTTTTGCAGGGGGTCATGTAAAATTAAACAAACAAATTAAACAAAATAGTAGATGTGTTGAAAAGAAAAAATAGGTAATCTATTCCCTTTTTCGAAAATAAGATTATTTTGGAGGTTGTGTAATGCTTAGTCTTAAACTCTTTGTTTACACAGTAGTGATATTCTTTGTTTCTCTCTTCATCTTCGGATTCTTATCTAATGATCCAGGACGTAATCCTGGACGTGAGGAATAATTTTTTTTCTAAACTTTTCTTACTAAACTTTTCTTATTATTTTATCTATTCTATAAATTTACCTATGATAAATTCAAGGAATTTCAATTCCTTTTGAAAGTTCGAAATCGAAAGTATCAAGCGGGTCGAGTAATCAGAGCGAGCGGAGAAAGAGGGATTCGAACCCTCGGTACGAATAATTCGTACAACGGATTAGCAATCCGACGCTTTAGTCCACTCAGCCATCTCTCCAAACTCCAAATGGAAAATAAAATCGAAATAATTTAAATTAAAGAAATTATGGAGAATTCAATATTTTCTTTATTTTATTTTCATATTTCATATCATATATTATGAATTAATATATATTACTAATTAATATATATTACTTATATTACTATTACATATATATACATATATATTAATATAACATTATATATTATAAATAAATTATTATTTTATAATTAAATAAAAAATAAAATGCAATTATAAAATTTTATATTAGGAATTTCCTATTTTTCATTAATATAAAATAAGTAAGTTCAGAGTAAATAAAGAACGAATTTGATTAGGAATTACATTTAGATAATGATTCGAAACAAGTATCTACAATACAATAGAAAGAATACCTTACTTCTTTGATTTTGTACGAAAGATTTATTCCCCCGGCCCAGGCCGGGTCTTAGTTAAGTACCGGCCAGGCCAGTACCTCTTTTTGTCTAGCTTCAATGACCCTTTCAATCCGAAAATACTAGCAATCCAACAAAACAAGGATATATATATAGTCTTATTGAAATTTATGTATGTTATTTAAAAAATTTGAAAATTTGAAAAGCTTTGGGCCCTTTACCCTTTTAAGTCCCCGGCTAACAGGACTAAATATGCGTCAACACCATAATTTGGATCCTATCTTGATTGCGTCTCACTCCTTTGTTCGACAAATGGTCCATTTATATACAATAATGTATATGTAGCGGGTATAGTTTAGTGGTAAAAGTGTGATTCGTTCTATTAAAAACTTAAATAGTTAAGGGAAGGGGTATCTCCGTTTTTTTTCATACTCCGATCAAAAACTTTATTTCTTAAAAAGGTTTAATCCTTTACCTCTCAATAGCATATTTGAGGAAGAACATACATTCTCACGATTTGTATCCAAAGTCCTATTAGAAATTCATTTTTATTTATTAAAAATAAAAATGGATTATGTAGTCGTGAAACATAATTTTTTTGAACTGGATCCAGTCTTCCAATTGAATAAGTATGACTAGGGATCCATGGATGAAGATAAAAAAATTTAGTTCCAATCGTAACTAGATCTTCTATTTTGGTGTTGTAAAAGGGAAATTGAAGCCAAACAAGCTGGAAGAGAGTGGTTTTGGTTTACTAGAACCATCCGCATCGCATATTGTTTCAGCTCGGTGGAAACGAAATTCTTTTCCTCAGGATCCTGCCAGTAGAAATAGAGAACGAAGTAACTAGACTAGACGGATTTCATA